ATTTTCATCTCATACGGCTCCTCCCTTCTGTGCATAGTACTAAAGGTAATAATTCATGTAATCAAAATTTAACTATTCTCATTATGAACTGACAGGAGCTGGTATTTTTACAAGAAATTTCTAACCAGCCTTCCCACAAGAGGTTTTTTCTTACCACCAATCGTATTAGTGATAGATAGAAATGGTAACTCCAACAATTTCTTTGTACTCAACGCTTACGATTTCCAGGAATTAGTCACTTCAACGGTCTTTGATGGTTATACGGGTACCCAAAGCACGAATGAGATGGATCTTAGTTTTCCCAACCATTCTTGTTAGTCCCGATACCGATAAGGAAAAGGGTTATTTATAACAAAGTTTTCGTGTTGTTGATTCCTAGGTGTAGTGCTTTTTCCACAATGCCACCTATGGATACTAATTAAGTAGGATTGACCTCCAATAAAGAACCTATAGATGTAACCTTTCGCTCAATACTAAAATCGATAATTGAAGCATCTAAGGCTGCATCAATCGAGGATACACGACAGAAGGAATTGCTCTATCTCTAAACTTCACCTTCACCAAGCGTAGGTTTCTTTCACTAATTTGTTTTTTTATATTCCTAACTACGTTCTTTTTCTCGTAAAACTGAGGGGTAAAAAAACAAGAAAAGAATCAAATCGCACCATCTCCGTAATAGGTAAATGCCTTTTTTTCTCCTGAAGTTGTCGGAATTATTCGTAATAAGGTATTGGCTACAATTGAGGAGGTCTTATCAATAAAATTTCCATTTATTCGAGATCTAGGCATAATTATCAATTCATTCTATAATTATTTTCATTCCCCTTCGGGGAAAACGATCCCACAAAAAAAGGAATTGTACAGTACAAAATAACATAAAAACAGACTAATTGGAAAAACGTGGAGCACAAATTGTCCTCCCTTTTGACAAAGATGAAATGAAATAGTTGAATCAGATTATATTTCATTCCAATTTAGTAGTATACTATTACTATTTCATCTAAGTTTAATAACCAAGTTTCCTATGTATTGATTTTGATAACTCGATAAGTTTTTATTTGGTTATAAAAAGAAAAAAGAATTGAATAATCATTCCATGATAAAAAAATAAGGTAACCATCCTTTATTTTAATTATTTTAATTTTATTTTGTTTGCATAACGTATATGTGCCACGCCATACAGTTGAAATCAAAAAATGAATCGGACAATTCATGAATTTTGAATAGATCATGGGGTAGCTAATGAAAGAAGTTGCTGTTGATAAATATGAAATTGGAAAAAAACTTTTCTTCCTATGGAACCACCAGGCGGTCATACCTGTACTACAATTAAGATGAATGGCTCGCTACTTAATTCAGTTTTTGGTCAAGAATAAGATTCCGTAGGAGGGATGGCTGAGTGGTTCAAGGCGTAGCATTGGAACTGCTATGTGAACTTTTGTTTACCGAGGGTTCGAATCCCTCTCTCTCCTTTTCTTTTCATTTATCAACGTTACGTATCAAATCAAATAATAATTGATATCATTATTCTAACAGTCCTTATTTGATAGAGATTCTCTATCCCTAATTAGAGCCTGTGATACGTAAAATACAAATAGAGATATTGTATTGATATTGAAAAGAAGAAAAAGAATCCTATTTATTGTCGATCCATTTTTGATATGTGAATGAGACAAGGTACTCTATTTACTTCAGAGAAGGGGGTAAAAATTGTATGAACCTTGCTTTTTTTATTTTCGTTAGAATCAAGTTTGACGGGAATAATATTCTACGACCAACAACTCATTTATTTTCAAACCGATCGATTTATTATCTATGATTTGATTTACAAATCCTTTATATTGTAAGGAATCAATAGTCAAATGGTTTGGCAATTCCCCGCGGGGGGATGAAACAAGATAATTTTGAATCAGAGCTTTCGATCTTTCTTTATCCTTCGTAGTAATAATATCTCGGGGTTTGCAACGATAACTTGGTATATCTACTATACGACCATTAACTAAAATATGTCTATGGTTAACTAATTGTCTGGCTCCAGGAATGGTCGAAGCCATACCTAATCGAAAAAGGATGTTATCCAAACGCATCTCGAGTAGTTGTAGTAAAACCTGACCTGTTGACCCTTTGGCTTTTCCAGCAATATGCACATATTTAAGTAATTGTCGCTCTGCCAGACCATAATGAAAACGCAATTTCTGTTTTTCTTCTAAACGAATACGATATTGTGATCTTTTTCCCGAGCGCAATTGGGTTTGAAGATAACTTCCGGATCTGGGGCTTTTACTAGTTAGTCCCGGTAAAGACCCCAGACGGCGTATTTTTTTGAAACGAGGTCCTCGGTAACGAGACATATAAATAAAGGCTCCCTTTTTGATTCACTTTCATTTGAAAAAAAAAAATTATAATTATAATATTATATAAATCTAAAATTAAAATATAAAAAAATATTATAAAATATATAAAATAAATTCAGACTGCACTAAAGGATCAGCAAAGCAAAACACAATCTACTGAAGTATTACAAAGCAGAATGAAATAAATTTTATCAATATTTTTATTTTTTGTATATATAATATAGTGAAGTTCAAGCGAAGGCTACCTTTTCAAATTTCTTCTGTAAAGATATAGTTAACTTTTTTTATTCATAGCTATAGCTGCAAGTTACCATGACATAATAACTCGACATTTAGAGAAAGCGAGAGTAGATATTTTCAATCATGCAAAGAAAAAGAGCCGGCTATCGGAATCGAACCGATGACCATCGCATTACAAATGCGATGCTCTAACCTCTGAGCTAAGCGGGCGGATATAAGATCAATAGTGTATAGGAAACTCTCGGATCTTAGCTATTACCTGGTGATTCTTCTTTTTTTTTTTCATTTATTGATTATTTAAATTTCTTCTCTATTTCTATTCTTATTTATTCTATTTATAGTTATTAGTTATAGATTTTAGATTCTATATTATAAAATAGAAAATAAAAATATTTAGATTCTTTATATCTAGATATATAAATAGAAATTAAATTCCATATTCATATTATCCTATTAATCAAATTATCATATTATAATTTCTAATTAAAAATTTTTAAAATAAAATAATTCTAAATATTAAATAATAGAAAATCTAAAAAAATAGAATTTCGAATTAAATTCTTACTATTTTGAATATGATATGATTAATATGAAGATGAATATGAAATAAAGATGGATATGAAATCAATACAATAAATACAATCTTAAATTAAATCTTCACTTCAATAATATTAATATGATTATTTTATGATAATTAAAATCATATTATGAATAATGAATAATTCATTTATTCTCATTCTAATGGTGTAACTAAAAAACTATACTATAAATCTAAATCGAAATTTCACATAAAGAAACTATCTATATCCTAATAGATAAATAGTGAAAAACTAAATAGAATCATATTCTATTTATTTCTATTCGAATAATGTAAATCCATGACTAAAACTGATAGAAACTTGTATTCTATCATTATACACAAGAGGACGAATTGTTAAAAAAAATAAATAAATAAATATCGAGCGTTCTACTATTTTTAATTCCGCTATAAAAAAGAAGGGGGAGTCAAGGCATAGATATATGTGGGATATATTTATCTATATTGAATTGCGGATACATCAATGATAGAATAATTTCGGATTGAAACAAATAGGGTTCATCCAATAGAGATGAAATGATAGAATGGAAGACGGCCAAAAAAATAAAATAGCAGCATACACTTTTTCGATACAAGAATCCTTACCTAATGAATTCAACAGTTCCAAGATCAATGAAAGAGGTGTATGGAATTACAATTAGATCCTTGTATCATATCAAATATCAAAGCAAAGGGGGATATGGCGAAATTGGTAGACGCTACGGACTTGATTGGATTGAGCCTTGGTATGGAAACCTTGCTAAGTGGTAACTTCCAAATTCAGAGAAACCCTGGAACTAAAAATGGGCAATCCTGAGCCAAATCTTTATAAAAAATGGAAAATTAGAATAAAAAGGGATAGGTGCAGAGACTCAATGGAAGCTGTTCTAACGAATGAAATTGACTACGTTACGTTAGTAGCAAAAATCCTTCTATCAAATGATAGAAATGACAGTAAAGGATAAGCTTATATACCTAATACATACTGACATAGGAAAGATTAATCACAACCCTCTATTTCGATATTTAGATTCATTCTATATTAATTAGAATGATAGAGATCAAAAAATCTATGAAAAAAGGAAGAGTTATTCTGAATCCATTCCCATTTTCCAATTGAAGTTTAAATTGAAATAGAATTCGAATATTCATTGATCAAATGATTAATTCCAGAGTTTCATAGATCTTTTGAAAATTAATCGGACGAGAATAAAGAGAGAGTCCCATTTTACATGTCAATACCGACAACAATGAAATTTATAGTAAGAGGAAAATCCGTCGACTTTAAAAATCGTGAGGGTTCAAGTCCCTCTATCCCCAAGAAAAGCCCATTTTATCTCCTCTTATTTCTTTATCTTCTTTTTTTTTTTTCATCAATGGTTCAGTTCAACCAAAATTCAATATCTTTCTCATTTCATTCACTCTGTTCTTTCACAAACGGATCCGAATAGAAATCCTCGTTTCTTCTTCCAATCCAATTTCATTTGTATAGATTCAAGGAATCCCCGTTATTGAGTCATTCACAGTCCATATCATTATCCTTACATTTACAATACAAAGAAAGTCTTCTTTTTGTTTTGAAGATCTAAGAAATTGAGGAGCTAGGTACAATTTGTTAAGACTTTTTTAGTTCTTTTCATTGACATAGATACAAGTACTCCGCTAGGATGATGCACAGGAAATGGTCGGGATAGCTCAGTTGGTAGAGCAGAGGACTGAAAATCCTCGTGTCACCAGTTCAAATCTGGTTCCTGACACGTGAATAATGTATCGGATAAATATTAATACCTCATACAAATGAAATTCATTGATACGGATCGGGATACATATTCTTTACTTTCCTTTTAATTTTTATTTTTTTCCTCTCTGTTCATACTTTGATCTTATTTAAATTTTAAATAGGATGTTAAATTTTCGTATATATCTCAAATTTCATAAAAAAATTAGATAAAAAGATTCAGAGTGAAAGGATAAGAATAGAAAGGATGTTTTTCAGACACAGTACAAATCAACCCCAATTCCTTTCATTTTTCATTTCTGCATTTCGTCTCTTCCGTCTTTTTTTTTTTCATATTTTTTTTTTCTCACTCTTGCTCAATTTCCGGCGCCCCCCCCTAAGTGATGTGCGCGATACAAAGTTCATGGTACAGAACTCTTTTAAGTCATCCTAGTTTTTCTGCTCATACAAAATGTATATGATATCTTTCCAATTGGGGAATATCAATGAGAACCTCTTTTTTTAGCCACCCTCATATGAATTAAAGTCCAGTTACTCTGTTTCATCTAGAAGGGAATGTAAAAATGTTCTTTGATTGAAATGAAATCTGGAGTCGTGTCGTATAAGTACTTATCATTCAAAGAGCATCTTGTATTTCATAGAAATTGGGAGTGGAGCAATATAGTCTTTACGTAAGGACCAGCCTATCCAATTTTCAGGCATCAAGATACGTTTAAGGCGAGGATGATTCTCATAAGAAATTCCCAACATATCATAAGATTCCCGTTCCTGAAAATCCGTACTTCTCCAAATCCAGAAAACGGACGGGGTTCGAGAATTACTCCTGGGGGCAAATACTTTTATGCATACCTCCTCTGGTTTATCTATACCATAACGTATTTTCGTAAGGTGATACACACTAGCTAAAAATCCGTCTGGTGCTACATCATAGGCACACGAGCGTAAATAATTGTAACCATATACCATATACATATAAAATGACAGCAATTGAGTCCCAATCTTTGGTTTTTTTTTGTAAAGTCTCTATTCTTCGGCAATCAAAGCCTAAAGATCTATGAACTAGCTCATGCTTGACTAGCCAATCATATAAACGAATTTGCATCTCCTTCATCTCTACCACATTTTTCTTTGTATCAATACTTCACATTGACAATGAAATTGTTAAAGACTGACCCGCTCTTTCTTATTCTGCACAAAGGAACCCTGCCTGATTAACTAATTCGTAAGAAGATACTGACCCTTTGGACTTGAAATCTTTTTCAAATTCAAATCTAAAAGGTATCTCTGAAGTAGATGGTAATTGATAGAGTAATCCTTGATTAGAATTTCCAGTATTTAGTACTGTGTCGAAGGTAAACCTTGTGATTAGTAGTAAAACATCGATTCTCCTGTTGATACACAGTTCTATCTTCAACTTCAAAGATTTTTTGAGATATCTTCTTACGAAGTTTCGTTATAACATCTATAAAAGAATCTTCTTTATAGTAAAGAAAAAATTATAAATAAATTCAATAAAATTTAAAATAATAATCATTAAGAATTCAATATCAATAGAATATGATAATATTATTACTATATTTTTATTAGTATAACTATAATAGTATAGTTATATTTAATTTTTAATTTTATGGAATCATGAACGTTCGGCATAATATAGGATCCCTCTAATAATCTTCTCCTAATAGTCTAATAGAAAGAATCACACATTATCGAGCAATTCGACAGACCAAATTCCCAAACCCGCTCAACTCTTAGAATATAGAAGGAGGAGCCTTGATGGATGTAGGGCTAATTAATTAGCCCTACATTATCTTTGAAACAAATTTAAAATTGAAAGAATCTAAGAATCTATTAGGTTTGTTGTTCAGCCAAAAACTGATTATCCACAAATACTCAAGATCAAGAAAAGAATAGGTCCTAGATCCATGCGACTTAGGATTGGATTTGCTTGGGTCAGGTTGAAGTCTTTAGACAGTATTCTTTCATGATTTTAATTTCATAAATTGACTGGGTTTGGGTATACCAAACCCCAAAAAAGTGTATAAATAACTCTTTGATCATGGGCAATAAAAGAGGAAAAAGTAATTCATTCATGAAAATGGATAAAGAAATATGGTTATTTGATCCGAGATTTGACAAATACCAATTGGGTCCGTTGAAATGAATTATTGTGTTTATTTTATTGTTCCTACTATATAAAATATAAAATAAAACTACTAAAATCTCTATACAAAACAAAAATGGAATGTATAATGTATTAGGGCTATACGGACTCGAACCGTAGACCTTCTCGGTAAAACAGAGAAAACTGATTATTATCGAAATGATTCGAACTGTTTCAAAGACCCAACATGCATTTTGTTGCATTGGGCTCTTTCATCAACTGATGTAAAGATCAGTTAGTCCACCATTTTTTTCTTTACAGGAAGATAAAAAGATAATGAGATGGTTCCATGTGCTCTGATTCATTATTTGTATCCTGATCTAGGAGCAATACCAAAGTGTTTCAAAGAAAAATGACCTTGATTTAGGTCTGCCTTCGGCCTAGATCAACCTAAGTGAAATGGAGCCTCTATCGCTCCACTGCAAGA